AGAGAAATGCATATTAAATGTACTTATAATGGCGTCCAATTATCAGAAACAGAATTTCCGAAAAACTGGCTAACAGACGGTATTCAGATAAAGATCCTATTTCCTTTTCGTCTGAAACCTTGGCACAAATCTAAGCTACAAAAAACGTATAACGATCCAATGAAAAAGAAAGGACAAAAAAATGATTTCTGTTTTTTAACAGTTTGGGGAATGGAAACTGAACTGCCCTTTGGCTCTCCCAAAAACCAACTTTCATTTTTTGAACCTATTTTTAAAGAACTCAACAAAAAAATTAGAAAATTGAAAAAGCAGTGTTTTCTAGTTCTAAGAATTTTAAAAGAAAAAACAAAAATTTTTCTAAATGTTTCAAAAGACATAAACAACCTGTTTAGTAAAACCATTTTTTTTCTAAAAGAAGTCGTAAAAGAACTCGAAAAAATAAACCCAATTCTATTATTTGGATTGAGAGAACTAGAAATATATCAATTCAGTGAAACTAAAAAAGAAAAAGATTCAATAAGAAATAATCGGCTAATTCATGAATCGTTCAGTAAAATTCGATCTACAGATTGCACAAATTATTCATTAACAAAAAAAAAAATAAAAAATTTGACTGATAGAACAAATACACTCATAAATAAAATAGAAAAAATAAAAAAAGAGAATAAAAAAGAATTTATAATCCCAAATATCAGTTCTAACAAAAACAAAATGAGTTATGATGATAAAAGATTAAAATCGCCAAAAAAGATTGGGCAGATATTAAAAAGAAGAAATGCTCGACTAATCCGTAAATCACATTATTTTATAAAATTTTTTTTCATTGAAAAGATATACATAGATATCTTTTTAGGTATCATTAATATTCCGAATATCAATGCACAATTTTTTCGGGAATCAACAAAAAAATTTCTTAATAAATACATTTACAATGATAAAGATATTTCTAATAATGAAACAAATCAAGAAAGAATTTTAAAAAAAAAAAAAAGTCTAATTCACTTTATTTCGACTATAAAAAAGTACCTTTCTACTATTAGTAATAAAAGTAGTAATAAAAGCGCACAGACTTTTTTTGACTTATCCTACGTGTCACAAGCATATGTATTTTACAAATTATCACAACCCTCAGCCCTTAACTTATATTTATATAAGTTAAGATCCTTTTTTCAATATAATGGAACATCTTTTTTTCTTAAGAATGAAATAAAGGATTTTTTTGTTGGAACACAGAAAATAGTTAATTCCAAATTAAGACATAATTCTCTTCGAAATTCTGGAATGAATCAATGGAAAAATTGGTTAAAAGGTCATGATCAATATGATTTATCTCCGATTAGATGGTCTAGCTTAGTACCACAAAAGTGGCGAAATAGAGTCAATCAACACTCTATAGCTCAAACTAACCATTTAAAGAAATGCTATTCATATGAAAAAAACCGATTAATTCACTCCGAAAAACAAAAGAATTTTGAAGCCCCCTCATTACAAAAGGAAACAGATAATTTTAAAAAACACTATAGATATGATCTTTTAGCATATCAATTTATATCATCTAAATCTATTAATTATGAAGATCAGAAGAACTCATCTATTTATGGATTACCATTACAAGTAAATAATAACCAAGAGATTTTTTATAATTACAGCACACATAAACGAAATTTTTTTAATGTGCGAGGAGATATCCCTATCAATAATTATCTAGTCGAAGATGATATTATAAATATGGAGAAAAATCCGGATAGAAAATATTTTGATTGGATAATTATAAATTTGTGTCTTAGAAAGAAAGTCGATATTGAGGCCTGGATCAATATTGATACTGACGCCACTAGTAATAAATATAGTAAGAATCGGGGGAATAATTATCAACTACTTGATAAAAACGATACGAAAGGTCTTTTTTATCTCACGATTCCTCAAAATAAAGAAATCAACCTATCCACTAAAAAAAAAAAACTTTTTGATTGGATGGGAATGAATGAAGAAATACGAAGTTGTCCCATATCAAATCTGGAACGTTGGTTTTTCCCAGAATTTTTGATACTTTATAACACGTATAAGATTAAACCATGGTCCATCCCAATCAAATTCATTCTTTTTAATTTGAATATAAATAAAAATTCTAGTGAAAATAAAAGCATCACTGGAAAGAAAAAAAGAGATATATCAATATCAATATTTTCGAATGCAAAAAAATATCTTGAATCAGAAAACCGAAATCAAGGAAAAAAAGAATCCGCAAGCCAAGCAGATTTTGAATTATCTCTCGCAAAGCAAGACAAAGATATTGAAGAAGATTTTGTGGGATCAGACATGAAAAAAGATAGAAATAAAAAACAATACAAGAACAATACGGAAGCAGATTTTTATTTCTTCTTAAAAAGGTATTTGCGTTTTCAATTGAGATGGGATGATGTTTTAAATAAAAAAATGATCAATAACATCAAAGTATATTGCCTCCTGCTTAGACTGATAAATCCAAGAGAAATTTCTATATCCTCTATTCAAAGGGGCGAAATGGGCCTGGATATTCTACTGATTCAGAAAGATTTAACTCTTAGAGAATTGATGAAAAAGGGAATATTGATTATCGACCCAGTCCGTCTGTCTATAAAAAATGAAGGAAAATTTATTATATATCAAGCCATAGGTATTTCGTCGGTTCATAAGAGTAAGCATGAAATAAATCAAAAGTACTTAGCAAAAAGCACTGTTGATAACAAGAATTCTGCTGAATTCATTGCAAAATATCAAAAAATTACTGGAAATAGAGACAACAATCATTATGATTTGTTTGTTCCTGAAAACATTTTATCCCCTAGACGTCGTAGAGAATTGAGAATTCTAATTTGTTTTAATTCTAGGAGTGGAAGTGGTATGCCTAGAAATGCAGCATTTTGCAATGGGAAGAAGGAAAACAGTCAAGTTTTGGATAAAAGCAAACGAGATACAAATAAACTAATTAAATTAAAGTTCTTTCTTTGGCCTAACTATCGATTCGAAGATTTAGCTTGTATGAATCGATATTGGTTTGATACTAATAATGGCAGTCGTTTCAGTCTGGTAAGGATACATATGTATCCGCGATTCAAAATTCGTTAGTTAATGGTAGATTTTTTTTTCCTATATTTCCCGTAGTATGGTCTATGAAAACAAAGAAATGCACACATGCATTGTCTTACATTCCATTCTGATACATGATTCATTGACATATCAATTAGATCTATAAATGATCACCAAAATCGTCTTTTCGGTACTCACAAAAGAAAAAAATTTAGACCTAAAAAAAAATGAAAAAAAAAAAGACGATTTTGGTATACCTATTCGAATACAATTTTATTTTATCAAATTTGGAATTATTAACAATTAACAAAATTAAGATTATTGTATTGTGTATACTAAATTAAACTGAATGGCATTATTATTATTGATCAATAAAACTACCTAACACTAAAAAAAGGATAGGAAAAAGTGAGGGGGGGCAGATTTCATTTTATGGTAAAAAATTCATTCATCTCGGTTATTTCGCAAGAAGAAAAAGAAGAAAAAGGAGGATCTGTTGAATTTCAAATACGAAGCCTCACCAATAGGATACGAAAACTTTCTTCACATTTGGAATTGCACAGAAAAGACTATTTATCTCAGAGAGGCCTACGTCAAATTTTGGGAAAACGCCAACGGCTGCTGTCTTATTTGTCAAAGAAAAATAGAATATGTTATAAAGAATTAATTAATCAGTTGGATATTCGGGAATCAAAAACTCGCTAATTTGAACAAGCAGTTTTTTTTGAATTATTTGATTTATTAGATCTTGAATTTTAATTTTAATGAACTTATTTTAGTTTTCAGCAATTCATGAAAGACTGAATCGAGGAAAAACCTATGAATATACCAGCTACAAGAAACGACCTCATGGTAGTAAATATGGGCCCCCACCACCCATCAATGCATGGTGTTCTTCGACTCATCGTTACTCTAGATGGTGAAGATGTTATTGACTGTGAACCAATATTGGGCTATTTACACCGAGGGATGGAAAAAATTGCGGAAAACAGAACAATTATACAATATCTTCCTTATGTAACGCGTTGGGATTATTTAGCTACTATGTTCACAGAAGCAATAACCGTAAATGGCCCGGAGCTGTTGGGAAATATTCAAGTGCCTAAAAGAGCCAGCTATATCAGAATAATTATGTTGGAGTTGAGTCGTATAGCTTCTCATCTACTATGGCTCGGTCCTTTTATGGCAGATATTGGTGCACAGACGCCTTTCTTCTATATTTTCCGAGAAAGAGAATTAATATATGATCTATTCGAAGCTGCCACCGGTATGAGAATGATGCATAATTATTTTCGTATCGGAGGAGTAGCTGCTGATCTACCTCATGGCTGGATAGATAAATGTTTGGATTTTTGCGATTATTTTTTAACAGGAATCGCTGAATATCAAAAACTTATTACACGAAATCCTATTTTTTTAGAAAGAGTTGAAGGAGTAGGCATTATTGGTACAGAGGAAGTAATAAATTGGGGTTTATCAGGACCAATGCTGCGGGCTTCCGGAATACAATGGGATCTTCGGAAAGTTGATCATTATGAGTGTTACGACGAATTTGATTGGGAAGTACAGTGGCAAAAAGAAGGGGATTCGTTAGCTCGTTATCTAGTCCGAATTGGTGAAATGACAGAATCCATAAAAATTATTCAACAGGCTCTGGAAGGAATTCCGGGAGGGCCATATGAGAATTTAGAAATCCGATACTTTGATAGAGAAAAGAACCCCCAATGGAATGATTTTGAATATCGATTTATTAGTAAAAAACCTTCTCCTACATTTGAATTACCGAAACAAGAACTCTATGTGAGAGTCGAAGCCCCAAAAGGAGAATTGGGAATTTTTCTGATAGGGGATCAGGGCGGTTTTCCTTGGAGATGGAAAATTCGCCCACCGGGTTTTATCAATTTGCAAATTCTTCCTCAGTTAGTTAAAAGAATGAAATTGGCTGATATTATGACGATACTAGGTAGCATAGATATCATTATGGGAGAAGTTGATCGTTGAAATGATAATTGATACGACAGAAGTACAAGATATCAATTCTTTTTCTAAATTGGAGCTTTTAAAAGAGGTCTATGGAATTATATGGGTCCTTATTCCTATTTTGACTCTTGTATTGGGAATCACAATAGGCGTACTGGTAATTGTATGGTTAGAAAGAGAAATATCCGCAGGACTGCAGCAACGTATTGGACCTGAATACGCCGGCCCTTTGGGAGTTCTTCAAGCTCTAGCAGATGGGACAAAACTTCTTTTCAAAGAAAATATTCTTCCATCGAGAGGAGATACTCGTTTATTCAGTATCGGACCGTCCATAGCAGTCATATCAATTTTAGTAAGCTATTCAGTAGTTCCTTTTGGCTATCACCTTGTTTTAGCGGATCTCAATATCGGTGTTTTTTTATGGATTGCCATTTCCAGTATTGCTCCCATTGGACTTCTTATGTCAGGATACGGGTCAAATAATAAATATTCCTTTTTAGGTGGTCTACGAGCTGCTGCTCAATCAATTAGTTATGAAATACCATTAACATTATGTGTGTTATCAATATCTCTACGTGTGATTCGTTGAGACATAAATTTTTCTCTATTCCTTCCTCTCTATTCTTTTCTTTCTAGGAAAGGGGTAGAATGAATTGAGTAGATATCTTCGTTTTTTTATTCATTATTCGGATTGATAAACTAAATAAGATAGTTGGATGAGTGAAAGAGAACAGCTTCTATATAAATTCGCAGTAAAGATATTGAGTCTCATTTTCTATGTATAAGAGTTAGAGAGTTGAGCGGAAATAAACAGAAGCAGAAGATACCGTTTACCCCAAGATTGGTTGATTCGTCATCCTGACTTGAAGCGGGCTCAAAAGATCAACCATATTGAGTTTTCACTATCGTTTGTATGTATTTTCATACATGTATTACCATAAAATAAAGGGCGATTGAACAAAAACGAGTGGATAGGTAGAAACACCAAGATACGCAAAGGATTAGTAATGGAGATTATGTAAATTATCCAAAAGTAGACATTTCTACATAATATACAAAGAATACTAATTGGGGCTTTAAATTTGTAGAAGTTATAAGGCTGTACTCCCCACGATTCCGATCCCGAGTATGCTCCTATCCGCCGATTAAATAAATAACTATTGGGAACGAAATAATCCTTTTTTTATTTTGTAAGTCCACCCTTTTCAGAAATAGAAAGAAGAATAGGAACGAAAAAATAGAAAGGAATACAAAAGAATAAAAAAGGATCTTTTTTATTCTTTTTTTCCTATATCCATATTTATATCGATACAATTCGTGTCATAATTCATGAATTAATGTAATGTATAATTCTTTTTCGTAAGTGAAAACGATGGGTTATTGATTTTTTTACAAGGAGTATTTTATTGAAGAATCAAGTTATTACTCAACAAAGAAAAATTTAAATGATTATGGAATTTTTTAAAGAAAGGATGAGATCAATTCAGAAGTACTTTTTTGATTTATTATTAATTCAATTTATTTATTATTAAATTAATAATAAATTGAATTCTTTATTATTAAATTTTTAATTATTTTTATTATTAATTATTAATATTAAATTATTAATATTAATTATTATAGTTATTATTAGTTATTATAGTTTTTTTATTAAGAATTATTAAAACATAACAGACAGAATTCAATTGGTCTAATTTTGGACCGTATGATAGATTTGAATCTTATCTATCTTATAACCAAGCATCTCAAGATAAAAGGACTCGGTCCTTAGATTTTTTATGGCCCTTAAGAAGCCGTATGAGGTGAAAATCTCATGTACGGTTTTGGAATAGCGATGGAAACAGTGATGGTACCACCGACTATGATTATCTAATAGTTCAAGTACAGTTGATATAGTTGAGGCGCAATCAAAATATGGTTTTTGGGGATGGAATTTGTGGCGTCAACCTATCGGGTTTATCGTTTTTCTAATTTCTTCCCTAGCAGAATGTGAGAGATTGCCCTTTGATTTACCAGAAGCGGAAGAAGAATTAGTAGCAGGTTATCAAACCGAATATTCGGGGATAAAATTTGGTTTATTTTACGTTGCTTCCTATCTAAACCTATTAGTTTCGGCATTATTTGTAACAGTTCTTTACTTGGGCGGTTGGAATATCTCTATTCCGTATATATTTGTTTCGGAGCTTTTTGAAATAAATCAACGATATGGAGTTTTTGGGGCGACAATTAGTATCTTTATTACATTAGCTAAAACTTATTTGTTTTTGTTCATTCCTATCGCAACAAGATGGACTTTACCTAGGCTAAGAATGGACCAACTGTTGAATCTTGGATGGAAATTTCTTTTACCTATTTCTCTCGGTAATCTATTATTAACAACTTCTTTCCAACTCTTTTCACTGTAAAGGAATATGATATTCTATATTCACAACTTGGCTTAAACAAGAGAAATAAACAAACATCAAATTATTCATATATATTCACGATATGTTCCCTATGGTAACTGGGTTCATGAATTATGGTCAACAAACAGTACGAGCTGCAAGGTACATTGGTCAAAGTTTCATGATTACCTTATCCCACGCAAATCGTTTACCTGTAACTATTCAATATCCTTATGAAAAATTAATCACCGCGGAGCGTTTCCGCGGTCGAATCCATTTTGAGTTTGATAAATGTATTGCTTGTGAAGTATGTGTTCGTGTATGTCCTATAGATCTACCCGTCGTCGATTGGAAATTGGAAACTGATATTCGCAAGAAACGGTTGCTTAATTACAGTATTGATTTTGGAATCTGTATATTTTGTGGTAACTGCGTTGAGTATTGTCCAACAAATTGTTTATCAATGACTGAAGAATATGAACTTTCTACTTATGATCGTCATGAATTAAATTATAATCAAATTGCTTTGGGTCGTTTACCAATATCAGTAATTGACGATTATACAATTCGAACTATTTTGAATTCGCCTCAAATAAAAAAGAAGTGACTCTCTTGATTAAATAAAATTTTCGCATTACTAAGTACTAAGGTTTCTTTCGTTTTGTTTGGTCACGCCCTAAAAATACCAACTATTCATTAGTTGGTAATAATCACGTCTTAATTTGGATTGAAAATAGAGTAATTTAATTAATGTCTATATAATTATTTCGAAATATAGTTTAGGATTTGAACTACTCTTTCAGATAAAGAATGAAATTAGTCCAATATCTGTACACACATTAATTCACATCCCCGAGGATTTCATTCAATTAGGAATTGATAGGAATTTATTATAAATCATAAAAAATTTTTTCTGGTCGGGTCTCAATAAGGTCATGAAAAACATTTCGATTTTTTATCTCTTTTTTTACATATAATGGATTTGCCTGGACCAATACATGATTTTCTTTTAGTCTTTCTGGGATCAGGTCTTATATTAGGAGGTATAGGAGTAGTATTATTTACCAACCCAATTTATTCTGCTTTTTCGTTGGGACTCGTTCTTGTTTGTATATCCCTATTCTATATTCTATTAAACTCTTATTTTGTAGCTGCTGCACAACTCCTTATTTACGTGGGAGCTATAAATGTTTTAATCATATTTGCTGTGATGTTCATGAATGGTTCAGAATATTACAAAGATTTTAATCTTTGGACCGTTGGGGATGGGGTTACTTTGCTGGTTTGTACAAGTATTTTGGTTTTACTAATGGGTACTATTACGGATACGTCATGGTACGGGATTATTTGGACTACAAGATCAAACCAGATTATAGAGCAAGATTTGATAAGTAATAGTCAACAAATTGGAATTCATTTATCAACAGATTTTTTTCTTCCCTTTGAATTCATTTCAATAATTCTTTTAGCCGCTTTGATAGGTGCAATTGCTGTGGCGCGCCAGTAATAAATCTTAAATCTATAGAATTAGCAACAGCAATCCAAATGAAACTTCATTCTGTGTTATCACATCTACTTCTCTTCAATTCTAATTAAAGATTTTTTATGTTGAAAATAGAAATTCTTTTATTCGATCTATTACCAATCTATTTATTTGTTCCGTACTTTTTAGATTCTAGTCAATTGAATCCGTTGAATTGTTGTTCATATTATATTGAAATGAATCAAAATTGAATTGATAAGGAGTTGGTCAATGATGCTCGAACATGTACTTGTTTTGAGTGCCTACTTATTTTCTATCGGTATCTATGGATTGATCACAAGTCGCAATATGGTTAGAGCCCTTATGTGTCTTGAACTTATACTGAATGCGGTTAATATAAATTTTGTAACATTTTCTGATTTTTTTGATAGCCGCCAATTAAAAGGCAATATTTTTTCAATTTTTGTTATAGCTATTGCAGCCGCTGAAGCAGCTATTGGACCAGCTATTGTTTCGTCAATTTATCGTAACAGAAAATCAACTCGTATTAATGAATCGAATTTGTTGAATAAGTAGTATTAATCATAGAAATTAGAATATTCAAAAATTCGAATTAGCATGTATTATACATAATGTATGATCATGTTTGCGAAAAAGTAAGAAATCAAAGTATTTTGGCTCCCTTACATGACATGAGTCGGTCCAGAAGTAGATTTATTAAAAAAATTCTGGTAAATCATTGATTCATCTGGTGTCTAAATATATGATTCATTTATAAATTTACTAGATCGAAAATTTAGGATGTTCAAAAAATTTATAGATCCAATGTCACATTCAGTAAAGATTTATGATACATGTATAGGATGTACTCAATGTGTCCGAGCCTGCCCCACGGATGTATTAGAAATGATACCTTGGGACGGGTGTAAAGCTAAGCAAATCGCTTCTGCTCCAAGAACAGAGGACTGTGTCGGTTGTAAAAGATGTGAATCCGCCTGTCCAACGGATTTCTTGAGTGTTCGAGTTTATTTATGGCATGAAACAACTCGAAGTATGGGGCTAGCTTATTGATACGTTTCAGAAAAACTTACTTGAATATATTTAATTTTTTTTTTTACCAACAAAAACCCGCGCTCAAAATATATTATTTTGAGCACGGGTTTTTCTGGTCCAAGTGTATCTTGTTTTTACCACGAATGATTTTCCTTGGTTAACGATAGTTGTAGTTTTGCCAATATCTGCAGGTTCTTTAATTTTCTTTCTCCCTCATAGAGGGAATAAGGTAATTAGGTGGTATACTATTTGTATATGCATAATAGAACTCCTTCTAATAACCTATACATTTGGGTATCATTTCCAATTGGACGATCCATTAATCCAACTTACAGAGAATTATAAATGGATCCGTTTTTTTGATTTTTACTGGGGATTGGGAATAGATGGAATTTCTATAGGACCTATTTTACTGACAGGATTTATCACTACTTTAGCCACTTTAGCGGCCCGGCCGGTTACTCGAGATTCCCGATTATTCCATTTCCTGATGTTAGCAATGTATAGCGGTCAAATAGGACCATTTTCTTCTCAAGATCTTTTACTTTTTTTCATCATGTGGGAGTTGGAATTAATTCCAGTTTATTTACTTCTATCTATGTGGGGCGGAAAGAAACGTTTGTATTCAGCTACAAAATTTATTTTGTACACTGCAGGAGCTTCTGTTTTTTTATTAATAGGAGTTCTGGGTATTGGTTTATATGGTTCTAATGAACCAACATTAAATTTTGAAACATCAGCTAATCAATCGTATCCTGTAGCACTGGAAATCTTTTTTTATATTGGATTTTTTATTGCTTTTGCTGTCAAATCGCCGATTATACCCTTACATACATGGTTACCAGACACCCATGGAGAAGCGCATTACAGTACTTGTATGCTTCTAGCCGGAATATTATTAAAAATGGGAGCGTATGGAGTGGTTCGGATAAATATGCAATTATTACCTCACGCTCATTCTATCTTTTCTCCTTGGTTGATCATAGTAGGCACAATTCAAATAATCTATGCAGCTTCAACATCTCCGGGGCAACGTAATTTAAAAAAAAGAATAGCTTATTCCTCCGTATCTCATATGGGTTTTATAATTATAGGAATTGGTTCTATAAGCGATACAGGACTCAATGGAGCCATTTTACAAATAGTCTCTCATGGATTTATTGGCGCTGCGCTTTTTTTCTTGGCAGGAACGAGTTATGATAGAATACGTCTTGTTTATCTCGAGGAAATGGGCGGAATGGCTATCGCAATTCCAAAAATATTCACGACTTTCAGTATCTTATCGATGGCTTCTCTTGCATTACCGGGCATGAGCGGTTTTGTTGCCGAATTGATAGTATTTTTTGGAATACTTACTAGCCAAAAATATCTTTTAATGACAAAAATAGTAATTACTTTTGTAATGGCAATTGGAATGATATTAACTCCTATTTACTCATTATCTATGTTACGTCAGATGTTTTATGGATACAAGCTTTTTAATGCTCCAAACTCTTATTTTTTTGATTCTGGGCCGCGAGAGCTTTTTGTTTCGCTCTCTATACTGCTACCTGTAATAGCTATTGGGATTTATCCGGATTTCGTTTTCTCACTATCAGTTGATAAAGTCGAGGCTATTCTATCTAATTTTTTTATTGATAGTTTTCCTTAGTAAACCAAAGAATCAAACAGAAATCCTATGATTGTGAAAATTGTTCGTTGTAAAATGAAAAAAAAAAAAAAAGTATTTTTCTTCTCCTAAGTTTAACTAAAATAAAAAAATGAATTGGAATTCTATTTTAACCAGATATGTAAATCATTGCGAAACCTTTGAATCATTTCCATTACTTGATTCAAAGGTTTCGCAATGGCTTACACGAAGTTTTCTTATATATATGCTTACGTTGTCCTAGGTTTGTATTCGACAGGCCCTTTCTTCAATTCAATTCGATATTGATGTAAATGAACCATAACTATGCAACCCTATTCCTAATAGATTAACTCCAAAATAGCATATCCAAATTATAAGAAATCCCATCGAGGCCACAATTGCGGAATTTACGCTTTTAAAATTTGTTCGAGTATGTAAATAAATCGCAAATATGGTCCAAGTAATAAATGCCCAAGTCTCTTTAGGATCCCAATTCCAATATGATCCCCATGCTTCATTAGCCCACACCGCTCCCGAAAGGATACCTATGGTTAAAAAGATAAACCCGAGGCTAATAATACGATAGCTCCAAAGATCCAATTGTTGAATCAATTGAGATCTGTAATAATTCCTAGAAGAAAGAAACGGAGTGTTTTGTAAAACATTGTTTCTTTCGCTGATGTATTGAATCTCACCAAAAGAAAATGGATCATGTACGAAATTGTTGCTTTTACTAAAAATCCTTATGAATTTTCGAAACGTAATGACTAGAAGAGCTACTGATAATAAAGATCCGCATAAAAGAGCTGCATAGCCTAATACCATCATACTGACGTGCATCATTAACCAATGGGATTGAAGAGCAGGGACTAATATTGCGGATTGATGCATTTCAGGTAAAAGACCCGAAGTAGCAAAACCTTGGGTAAAAATAGCACTTGGGGCGGTTATTGCGTTTAAATTAAAACGGTTTTTTTGTTTTTTTAAATTTTTTAAATAGGGAACCAGATGAATAATGGAAAAACTCCATGAAAGAAAGATTAATGATTCATATAAATTACTTAATGGTAAATGTCCCAAATAAATCCACCGGGTAACTAATAATCCTGTTATACAGAAAAAAGTGGCTATCATGCCCTTTTCTGACGAATCATATAGGCCTACGATTTCATCGACTAATAAGGTTATTAAATGAATTGTAATTACAATTGAAACGATCGAAAAGGATATATGAGTTAATATATGCTCTAAAGTTGAAAATATCATAAATTTTTTGCAATTAAAAACGGGGGGGTCCCTCAATTATAGGAATGGAAATCGGGAATTGATTTCATTATAGGACTTACTCTTTTAGAAGATGCCATGCCGCCACTCGGACTCGAACCGAGATGCTCTAGCACTGCTTCCTAAGAGCAGCGTGTCTACCGATTTCACCATAGCGGCTTGCTCGAAATCATAATAACCTATTTTTATTCAATCGTCGAGATTAAAGGAAACAATTCAATGCAATATATTTTGGGAAACATTCAAATTGATGATTAAAAAATTTTTGAAAATTTTAAAATTAGGGATTTGAACGTACCGTTTTCAACAAGAATCCTTATTTTTCTCAGTATATCATTATATTTAGTATTAGAGTGTCAGTTTTATTTAACAGTTTTATTTAACTTAACACTGGGGTTTTTCATAATTTATTAGTTTATGCTCGATTAAAATGGAACTGTTGTACCTAGATATTTCGGACGTCAATCCATGGATAAAACTAAAAAAGTTCGTTCTTTGTATAATCACCTAAAAAAGGTAAAAAGGGTTTTTATTAATTGGGGTAAAAGTTAGGGATATATAGTGATACGAACTTAGAGAAATAATGGTTTAGAAAGTGATAAAACACATTTTAAACCTAATCAATTGGTTTCAATGATCTATTAAATGATCTATTAATTTTGACTAAAGATCTTATATCTGCTCTTCTATATTCTATAGTATTCTAAGTATTCTAAATATATTAGAATATGAATATATAGTATAAAATAATATAAATAAAAAAGACAAACCTTTGTTATTATCGAATTATCAAAGTTATTATCGAATTATCAAATCGATGGGGAAAATAAGAATCCCCATCCTGAAAATTATAAAACATACTAAAAATAAAGGCGAAACCTTGTGCCTGTTTTTACTCTTTTTTCAAACAAAAATACCGTTTTTAGATTTTCAAATTCAGGCAACAAAAAATTCTTATTCGACTATAAGAGCAAAACAACTTCAATGTAATATGATCGGATCAAACTAGTAAAGAATATAAATTATTCCTTTTATTTTATTATTTTATATTTTACTTATTTCTTATTTTAATTTTGATAAATTATCAATTTTTTTTTTTTAAATAGAAAAAAAAAAAAAAATCAAACTAAAAAAAACATTATAAACAACTAAAAAAAATGAAACTAGATTACTTTTCGAGTCAAACCAATTCAGATTTTTCCCAACCAATCTTGGATTATTTATTTGTAGCACAAAAAAAACTTTTTGAATTCCTCGTAGAAAGAGATTTCGCTAACGAAAAAGCTTTCAATGCTGCCGAATATCCCTTCCTTTTCCAAATATTTTTCCGAATTCGTTTTTTTGATATAGAGGTGCGCTTTTTTGGAACTGCCATTAAAAAATTCTAATAGGTTATTCATTGCCAGGGTTGGATGTCAAAGACATCTATTGTTAAAAACCAATTGTTCTTTCCTATTAATTATATAATTATATATATCGATCGATTTTTTTTCTAGGTTGCACTTCCTTCATAAAAATATGGATCTAGAAAAATCGCATAAAATATTACTAGCAACAAAAACAATATGGTAGTTTTTAAAAATTAAATACAATTTTTTTTTTTTTTTCGTCATCCGAGGTTTTATACATGGAATAAAATACATCAAAATGTTTAATAACCCAATCCCTATCTTTATTAATAAAAAAACTTTCGTAATTCAATTTTTTTCTATTAATTATTCATTTAATTTAATTGGTCAAGCTCGATAAATGAGTAAATCTAATTTAATTTTTAAAATTAGAATGAGACTAGTAGTTAATCTGCGAAAAGATACAGGATAGATTATTTTATAAAAAAAAAAGATCTTTTAGTAATTCCTTCTTTTAATTTTATGTAAAGTCACATGTTGGAGTCATAGTTTCTCTATCATAACCTTTCCGACAAATGTCTTTTATTGGAATAGAAGACAATCAATCAGTTCAAATTCGTTACTGATTCTGAATAATCCAACTAAAATAAATAACTTTTATTTTATGAGTTAAATTAGGGTTATTTATCCTTCATATCCCTTCATATCAAAAAAAAGACTGTTTTTGGTGAAATTTTTTATCCTTGCTCTATAGATATAAATAAATTATTGTAATACGTAATAGTAAGAAAAATGTAAATTTTTATTTTTTGTATCCTCATAAAATTTGACTTAATAATTTAATAAAAAAACGTATTTCTTTTTCACTAGTAACTTGGTCATATCGTTTGACCAATTATAAACTCTTGATTTGAAATATTTGAGGTAGTTGAGAAAGATTCAGAATAATTAAAGCTAGAAAATTCTTGTATATCTTAACTTTTTTTATTAACTGACCTTTTCAAAAGAAATAAAAGCCGGTGAATCAGAAACAATTAATTAAGAGAAAAAGATTCATTTTTATGGAATATACATATCAATATTCATGGATCATACCTTTCATTCCCCTTCCAACTCCTATGTTAATAGGAATAGGACTTCTACTTTTTCCGACGGCAATAAAAAATCTTCGCCGTATGTGGGTTTTTCCTAGTGTTTTACTGTTAAGTATAGTTATGATTTTTTCCGCCCATATATTTATTCAACAAATAAATAACAGTTCTATCTATCTATCTGTATGGTCTTGGACCATCAATAATGATTTTTCTTTAGAATTTGGCTACTTAATTGATCCACTTACTTCTCTTATGTTAATATTAATCACTACTGTTGGAATTATGGTTCTTATTTATAGTGATAATTATATGTCTCATGATCAGGGATATTTGAGATTTTTTGCTTATATGAGTTTTTCTAATACTTCAATGTTAGGATTAGTTACTAGTTCAAATTTGATACAAATTTATTTTTTTTGGGAATTAGTTGGAATGTGTTCTTATCTATTAATAGGTTTTTGGTTCACCCGACCTATTGCGTCGAATGCTTGTCAAAAGGCGTTTGTAACTAATCGTGTAGGGGATTTTGGGTTATTATTAGGAATTTTAGGTTTTTATTGGATAACGGGTAGTTTAGAATTTAGGGATTTGTTTGAAATATTCAATAACGTGGTTGATAATAATGAAGTTGATTTTTTATTTGTTACTTTGTGTGCCTGTCTATTATTTGCCGGTGCAGTTGCTAAATCTGCCCAATTTCCCCTTCATGTATGGTTACCCGATGCTATGGAAGGACCTACCCCTATTTCGGCTCTTATACACGCTGCTACTATGGTAGCAGCCGGAATTTTTCTTGTAGCTCGGCTTCTTCCGCTTTTCATAGTTATACCTTTCATAATGAATCTAATAGCTTTTATTGGGATAATAACATTACTTTTAGGAGCCACTTTAGCTCTTGCTCAAAAAGATATTAAGAGGGGTTTAGCTTATTCTACAATGTCTCAATTGGGTTATATGATGTTGGCTCTAGGTATGGGGTCTTATCGAGCGGCTTTATTTCATTTGATTACTCATGCTTATTCGAAAGCATTGTTATTTTTAGGATCCGGATCAATTATTCATTCCATGGAAACAATTGTTGGATATTCTCCAGACAAAAGCCAGAACATGGTTCTTATGGGCGGTTTAAGAAAACATGTACCAATTACAAAAACTGCGTTTTTATTAGGTACACTTTCTCTGTGTGGTATTCCACCCCTTGCTTGTTTTTGGTCTAAAGATGAAATTCTTAGTGATAGTTGGTTATATTCACCAATTTTTGCAATAATAGCTTGTTCCACAGCTGGATTAACTGCATTTTATATGTTTCGGATCTATTTACTTACTTTTGAAGGACATTTAAACCTTCATTTTCAAACTTACAGTGGAAAAAAAAATAGCTCGTTCTATTCAATATCTCTATGGGGGAAAGAAAGGCCAAAAGTTATTAAAAAAAATTTTCAGTTATTAACTTTATTAACAATGAATAATAATGAAAGGACCTCTTTTTTTTCTAAAAAGGCGTATCGAATTGATAGTAATCTAAGAAGCATGATGCGCCCTTTTATTACTATTAGTAATTTTGGAGCTAAGAACACTTTCTCATATCCACAGGAATCGGACAATACTATGCTATTTCCTATGTTTGTATTAGTGCTATTTACTTTGTTCATTGGATTCATAGGAATTCCTTTCTTCAATCAATTCAATCAAGAAACTATGGGTTTGGATATATTATCAAAATTGTTAAACCCGGCTATAAACCTTTTACATCCAAATACTTCTGTGGATTTGTATGAATTTATTTCAAACGCAACTTTTTCAGTCAGTATAGCTTTTTTTGGAATCCTTATAGCGTCTTTTTTATATAAGCCAGTTTATTCCTCTTTACACAATTTGAATTTCTTTAATTCATTTGTTAAAAGTATTCCTAAAAAAAGAATTTTTTGGGGGGAAAAACTACTAAATGGGATATATGATTGGTCATATAATCGCGGTTACATAGATTTTTTTTATGCAATATCTTTAACTAAAGGTATAAGAGGATTGGCTCAACTAACTCATTTTTTTGATAAACGAATAATTGATGGAATTACGAACGGTGTCGGTATTGCAAGTTTTTTCGTAGGAGAAGGTATCAAATATGTGGGGGGCGGTCGAATTTCTTCCTATCTCTTAGTCTATATATCTTATGT